AATATCTGTTCTATATCTTCTATGCGAAAATGTTCAATTTTCATAAGGTCTTCTTTACTCTTATTCAAAAGGTCCAATAATGTGTGTATATTGGACCTTTTGAGGCAATTATAGATCCTGGGAGGCAATTCGGATTGGTCAAGAAAAATGGATTTCAATGCGATTTCTTTTTTCGTTTTCCTTAGTTTAGCCAATCTATGATGAAAAGTAAAAAAGGCTAAAGTAACCTTGTGCTGATTGTTTTCAAAATGGAAGTTTTCTTCTTCCGGATGTAGAAAAGGAATAAATAAATCAATTAAATTACGAGAGGCTTCATGAAGTGCTTCTTTAGGAGTTAAACTTCCATTTGTCCATATTTCGAGAAAAAGTATCTCTTGTTTTTCGTTTCCATTACCATAAGAATGAATACTATAATTCGCATTTCGAACAGGCATGAATACAGCATCTATAGGATAACTTCCGTCTTGAAAGTTATGTGGTGTTTTGATATGATATTCGCGATTCCTCTCGATTTCTAATTGAATACGCAAATTAATTGGTTCCGTTAGGTTAGCTATATGCTGTGTGTTATCAACGATTTCCACCGAAGGTGGTAAGATGATGTCTTGAGCAGTTACACATCCAGGACCCTTGACAGAAATAGACGCGTTGCAAGTTCCATACAAATTACTTCTCAATACAATTTCTTTCAAATTCATTAAAATTTCATGGATTGATTCTTCAATACCTACTATGGTAGAATATTCGTGCGGTATTTTTTCAAATTTGGCACGGGTGATACATGTTCCTTCTATTTCTGCAAACAAAGCTCTTCGCATCGCTATACCTATTGTATCAGCTTGTCCTTTCATAAGGGGAGACAGAATAAAGCGTCCATAATGAAGACGTCTACTGTCTACTCTTGATTCAACACACTTCCACTGTAGTGTCCGAGTAGACACTGTTACTTTCTCTCGAACCATATTAATATTATTTTATTTGATCAGATCATTGAATCATTTATTTCTCTTGAAATTTCTTTCATTTTTTTTTTTTCTTTCTACACACGTCTTTTTTTAGGAGGTCTACATCCATTATGTGGCATAGGGGTTACATCACGTACGAAACTTAATAGTATACCACTTCGACGAATAGCCCGTAATGCTGCATCTCTTCCGAGACCAGGACCTTTTATCATGACTTCTGCTCGTTGCATACCTTGATCTGCTACTGTCCGAATAGCATTTCCTGCTGCAGTTTGAGCGGCAAATGGTGTACCCCTTCTTGTACCTTTGAATCCACAAGTACCGGCGGAGGACCAAGAAATTACCCGACCCCGTACATCTGTAACAGTCACAATGGTATTGTTGAAGCTCGCTTGAACATGAATCACTCCCTTTGGTATTCTACGTGTATTCTTACGTGAAGCAATACGCACATTTCTACGTGAACCGGGTCTTGCTATAGATTTTGCCATACTTTATCATCTCATAAATAGAAATCCAAGATATATGGATATATCCATTTCATGTCAAAGCGGATCCTTTTTTTCATTGGGTCCATTACGTTAGAGAGTCCTTTTTAAAAAGATTATCCTTGTCTTTGTTTATGTCTCGGGTTGGAACAAATTACTATAATTCGTCCCCTCCTACGGATCAGTCGACATTTTTCGCAAATTTTACGAACGGAGGCCCTGATTTTCATAGTTGTTGTTCCTTAACTTAATTCCGAATATACTTATTGGAAGAAAATAAGTTTCTTGAATCTAGAATTCTATCCCCGGAGGGGAATGTTGAAGTTGAAAAAAAAAACCACCTAATCTTTTGAATCCTTGCGAATCCTTTCGAATCCTTGTTACGGAGTCTATAATTTCGACGTTTTCTGGTTGAAGTATAACGACTTATTTCCATTTTGACTTTATCCCAGTAGTATACATATACTACTCCGTTCATTATGTAAACGAACTCCGAACATACCATCGGGAAGTGATTCATTAATTAAACCTTCATGAATAAATGTTTTGTTCTTGTATTTTAGGCAAAACCCTTAGAAGTATCAACTAACGCGCTTCCTTTTTTCTTTTATTTTATAGGAAATGGAAATTTCGGATACAATTCGACTATCAGAAAGATTACCATATATAACATAAAATTTCTCCACCGATCCCCTCTAGTCGAGCCTCTCGGTCTGTTATTATACCTCGAGAAGTAGAAAGAATTACAATCCCCATCCCGCCTAAAATTCTAGGAATTCGTTGATAGTTAGAATAGATTCGTAGACCTGGTTTACTGATCCGTTTTAAATTTAAAATAGTTCTATATGTTCCTTTCCTATTCCTTCTATGTCGTAGGGTTAAAACCAAAAAATATTTGTTGTTTTCCTGATGTTTCCTGACATTTTCAATAAAACCTTCTCGTAAAAGTATTTTAACAATGTTTTCAGTGATGTTAGTTGATGCTATTCGAACTGTCCCTTTTCTATTCATGTCAGCATTTCGTATAGACGTTATTATGTCAGCAATAGTGTCCCTACCCATGATAAACTAAAATTCTTTTTTCCTCCCATTTTTGATATAATCAACATGCTTTTTTTTTTTAGATTCGATATTCTAATATCGAAGGTATATGCGTGAGATACAATCTAATATCGAAGGTATATGCGTGAGATACAATCTAATCTATTAATTAATCTATTTCATTCAAATTCCTATGTATAATATAACTAACATAATTATATTACGTATTCTCTTATAATACCTCAGGGGCTAATGAAACTATTTTAGTGAAATTTGACTGTCTCAATTCTCGCGCAATCGCCCCAAAAACTCGAGTTCCCTTTGGATTTCCTTCTTGATCAATGACAACTGCAGCATTGTCATCATATCGTATTATCATACCGTTATCACGCTTAAGGTCTTTACAAGTACGTACAATTACAGCTCTGATCACTTCGGATCTTTCTAGAGGTGTGTTTGGTAATGCTTCCTTGATCACAGCAACAATAATATCACCGATATGAGCATATCGGCGATTACTAGCTCCTATGATTCGAATACACATTAATTTTCGAGCCCCGCTGTTATCCGCTACATTCAAATGGGTTTGAGGTTGAATCATATCATTTTTGAATCTTTTCTTTTAATGCAAAGGGCGAAGTAAAAAAAAAAAAAAGAAAGGGCGAAGTAAAAAAAAAAAAAAGAAACCTGCAATTGTTTTTTATCCCCAAGACTTCTTGCCTTTTGTTACACGTTCCTATCCCGAAATAATAAATTGAGTTCGTATAGGCATTTTAGACGCCGCGATTAAGATAGCCCTTCGGGCTATATTTTCTGCTACTCCGCCCATTTCATAAAGTATTCTACCTGGTTTAACAACGGCTACCCAATATTCGGGAGATCCCTTACCCGAGCCCATACGTGTTTCTGTAGGTCTTACCGTAACGGGTTTGTCGGGAAATATACGTACCCATATTTTTCCACCACGCCGTACATTTCGTGTCATTGCTCGTCGACCCGCTTCGATTTGTCTCGATGTGATCCAAGCCGGTTCAAGTGCCTGAAGAGCATATTTTCCGAAACAAATATGGTTGCCTCGATAAGATATCCCCTTCATTCTTCCTCTATGTTGTTTACGAAATCGGGTTCTTTTTGGGTTATAGTTGATGGTTCTTTCTTAATTCCATCTCTACTCCAGAACCGGACATGAGAGTTTCTTCTCATCCGGCTCCTTGCGAATGAAACGATTTAAATTTAATCAAAATAAATATACTTAATCATATTATGAATTTTTTGAAATTTCATCTAATCTATTAGGAATTTTTTGAAATTTCATCTAATCTATTAGGAATTTCTATATCTTGTTTTGAATATACTTAAACCTGTATTCTATTTATAGCTAAGATAATATAATGTCGTTTTTTTTTTTCTAACGAATCCTTATTTTTTTTTTTTTTTGTTTTGCCTTTTCTGATATTGTATATCGAATAAGATTGAGTAACCTAACAAAAAACTTCGCGGGCGAATATTTACTCTTTCAATATCTATTTCAGTTCTAGGGTTAGCTCATGAATTTTCAGACTAAATGAATTGAATTGGTCCCTGGTTTGTTCCGCCATCCCATCCAATGAATTATTAGAATTCGTTTGTCAATAGAATCTTCTGTATTCATAGGTTCCGTCGTTCCCATCACTTCTCAATTAATGGTTAGGTTTGAATTCTACAATGAAGCCTCCATGAAATTTTTTCTTGAGTCAATCTTCGTAGTCTTTATTGACTCGAGACTCTTGATTTTGTTTCTATGAACAGATTCATCTATAATTAGATCAATCTGTATTGATGCTTTATTACATTGTCTTTTTTTTTTTTTTTTTATGAGATGACTCATAACATAAACCTTACATATATTGGAATCGTATATCATTGATATTCTTTTTCTTTCTTTCACCCTTCCATTTATCTGCATACTTTTATACCAACAATCAGATTGGTTTTTCTGTTGTTTATGCAAAAAAGATTTCAGTTGCTACAATGATATGTCTAATGAATGTATCATATCTTGACTGGTTTTTTTGTATCCAGATAATGTGAATCGATGAGTTGGTTATTCGTTTTATAGCTATTAGTTGATAGTAGGCTTCGATCCATTTCTTTTTTTTTTTAATCCTATCCTCTAAAAAAAACCAACGAGTCGCACACTAAGCATAGCAATTAAGTTTTAGAAAATTATCAATCAACCTTTTATTTAACCCTATAGAATTAGAATTGCTCATTTTTTTGATTTAAGGGAAAAAGAATGAAAGAAAAGAGTTTGTTGTTTTTTATTCTATTTTTTTTTTATGGATCGAACAGTAAATTTTCTTATTCTTCTTCTCTAAATATCCAAATTTTGATGCCTAATACCCCATAAATAGTTCGGACTGGATAAAAACAATAATCAATTTTAGCTCGAATGGTTTGTAGAGGAACCCTACCCTCTCTGATCCATTCAACACGTGCGATTTCTTTTCCGTCAATGCGCCCTGCA